GAATTCCAATGTGGCAGATACCATATATCTGCATGGCCTAATCACTAGTTCAAGTCACACACTCCCATAATCCATTTTCTCTTCGGAGAATTAACTTCAACTATTCGTGTCAAATAAATAACACAATATTGTGATTTTGGAGTTGAAGGAAAATATCCAAACCATGTCTTATTCTTTTCAATAATCCATACTTGTAGCAATGAAATACTCCAAAATTGAGAACTGAGTGATTACAAATATCTATGATCTTTTCTATAAAGTCTATAAAGGACCAGAAATCCCTTGCTTACGTATCATTGGGAAGTGCATTAACATAAATACGGCAGTAAGAAGGGGTAATACAAAAGTATGTAAACTATAAAAACGAGTCAAAGTGGATTGTCCCACACTAGCACTTCCGCGTAATAATTCTACCAAAGGTGATCCTATTACAGGAATAGCGTCAGGTACGCCTGTTACAATTTTGACTGCCCAATAACCAACTTGGTCCCAAGGTAAGGAATAACCAGTTACACCAAAAGATGCGGTCAATACACCCAGAACCACACCTGTAACCCAAGTCAATTCGCGAGGTTTTTTAAATCCACCGGTGAGATACACCCGAAATACGTGCAGGATCATCATTAGGACCATCATACTTGCCGACCAGCGATGAACTGATCGGATTAACCAACCAAAGTTAGCTTCAGTCATTATATACTGAACAGAAGCAAAAGCCTCAGTAACGGTCGGGCGATAGTAAAACGTCATAGCAAATCCCGTAGCTACTTGGACTAAAAAACAAGTAAGGGTAATTCCTCCTAGACAATAAAAAATGTTAACATGAGGAGGAACGTATTTACTAGTTATATCATCTGCAATCGCCTGAATCTCGAGACGTTCTTCGAACCAATCATAGACTTTATTGAGATAGGTAACCCAAGAGGACTCCCCCTCTGAGAACCGTATATGAGAATTTCATCTCATACAGCTCAAACATAAACACCTCAATACTGGTTGAAACGGATATAGAATAAATAGAAGGTTTGAAACTTCTTACTAGTTCTATTAAATCTTATCTCTTCTCTGAAGATATGAAAAAAAACCGAAAGCTTTGTGGTGATAATGCCAAAATATCAAGTCGGCTCATTCGTCTTTATATTGCTTTATATAGATCGTTACAGGCCTCTTGAATCTTCTATTTCCCTATTTTGTTTTCTTTCGTTGATTTATTATTTTTTTTTGTTTTTAATTTAATTAATATGTCTTTTATTTATTTATTTTTTATAGGAATTCTCTTGTTAAGACCCTATGAATCGATTGAAACCTCAGATTCATACTATAACCACGATGATTCAATAAAACCTTAAAGCTAAGTCCAATGATTCTCTGAGTAAAAACCATTGTATCATCACTTATTCAATGAATATTAATTAAATTAATAGTTCGGCTTAAACTAAGCAAAGCATAAAGAGGCGTTTGAAAGAAGAAAAATATTTAAATTTATACTTATTATACTTAATTCTTTGCGTTTTTTTTAGTCCGGCCGCGGGGTCTGAATATTAAGTATGAATCATAGTTTTAATATTTCGTGCTCGATTTCATATATTCCGTGTTTCAGATAATAGACTAAATATCCGACGCGATAAAACACATCTCTATGAAGATGGCAGACCCATTCTCTGTACTATCAATAGGATCAATTATAACAAGTCACACACTCATATTCCGAACTACAGAAACAAAGAAATTCCGCGGTCGAACTACCAAAATCAAAATAAATATATAAATATGGGCTAGAAATCCGAGCCCCCTAAAGGATTCACTTTGTATTGAAAAGCTAAGACTTCACAGTTCTTGTGATCTTCTAATTCATTGAAATTCCGTCCAGTAAAACGGAAGAATTATAAATCTCCAAAATAATAGATAGGAATATCGCAAATAGAGCCATTGCGACACCCATCAAAGGAGTGGTTCCCCATCCAGGAGCTACTTTACCATATTCCGAATTCAATGGTTTCAATAAACCCCCTACATTTGTTGATCTTGGACCAGATCTGGAATTACTCTCAACGGTTTGTGTAGCCATAAATCCTATTGTTTTAATTAAGATCTGTTGACTTTGTATACTATTCCGTTGTAAATAAACGATCTTATCATAGATCCATTGTGGTCTTGAAATTATATAATAATGGAAACAGCAACCCTAGTCGCCATCTCTATATCTGGTTTACTTGTAAGTTTTACTGGGTATGCCTTATATACCGCTTTTGGGCAACCCTCTCAACAACTAAGAGATCCATTCGAGGAACACGGGGACTAGTTCTAGTTAAAGTACTAAGCCTCCCAATATCGGGAGGCTTAGTACTTCAATTGAGAAAATGCAAAATCATTTATTTTATTTCACCTTTTTCGTTGGAACTTTAGGGGGTTCTCGAAAAAAGATAGCGAAAAAAATGATCCCTAGAGTCGAGACTAAAAGGAATGTATAAACCAATGCTTCCATAGATTCGATCGTGGTTTACAATTATAGCTTCCATACCTGTTTATTTTGGATCATCTCCTACCTAAAGAAAGAGCAAAAGTCAAAGAAAAAAAAGTCGATTCGAAAGATGCGATAACAATGTTATATTATATCAGACTACTTGTCTTTTTGTAGTTGGATCTCCAAGTTTTTGGAATGCGCCAAATTCTACTTGAGCATCCAAATCTGGGTCAATACCAGCAAAAACATCTCTGAATAAGGTTCGAGCACCATGCCAAATGTGTCCGAAGAAAAAGAGCAAAGCAAACGAAGCATGTCCAAAAGTAAACCAACCCCTCGGACTGCTACGAAACACACCATCAGATTTCAAAGTAGCACGATCTAATTCAAAAATTTCACCCAATTGAGCGCGTCTAGCATATTTTTTAACAGTAGCAGGATCACTATAACTAACTCCGTTAAGTTCGCCGCCGTAGAACTCAACAGTTACACCTACTTGTTCAACACTATACTTTGATTCTGCCCTTCTAAAAGGAACATCAGCTCTAACAATTCCGTCTCCATCTACCAAAACAACTGGAAATGTTTCGAAAAAGGTAGGCATACGACGTACAAAAAGTTCACGCCCTTCTTTATCTCTAAAGATGGGGTGTCCTAACCATCCAACAGCTATTCCATCCCCGTTGTCCATTGAGCCCGCTCTGAATAACCCCCCCTTTGCCGGATTATTCCCAATGTAATCATAAAAAGCAAGTTTTTCCGGAATTTTAGACCAAGCTTCTGAGAAACTTTGATTTTCAGCGAGTCCAGCACTAACTCTTCTATATATTTCTTGCTGGAAGTATCCCTGATCCCATTGATAACGAGTGGGACCAAATAATTCGATGGGGGTAGTTGCTGAACCATACCACATAGTTCCAGCAACTACAAAAGCAGCAAAAAAGACAGCAGCGATACTACTGGAAAGGACGGTTTCAATATTGCCCATACGTAATCCTTTGTATAGACGTTGAGGCGGACGAACACTAAGATGAAATAGGCCCGCTAATATGCCCAATGTACCCGCTGCAATATGATGAGAGGCTATTCCGCCCGAAACAAACGGATCAAAACCTTCCACACCCCACGCTGGATTTACAGATTGTACTTTTCCAGTTAGTCCATAAGGATCGGACACCCATATTCCAGGGCCATACAAACCTGTTACATGAAATACGCCAAAACCAAAACAAGCCACCCCTGAAAGAAATAAATGAATTCCAAAAATCTTGGGCAAATCCAAAGACGGTTTTCCTGTACGTTCATCAGTAAATATTGCTAGATCCCAATACACCCAATGCCAAATAGCTGCTAAGAAGCACAAGCCAGAAAACACAATATGCGCTCCGGCCACACCTTCGTAACTCCAAATGCCTGAATTCGTTACAGCCCCCCCTGTGATACTCCAACCACCCCATGAATTAGTTATTCCTAAACGAGTCATGAAGGGTATAACGAACATACCTTGTCTCCACATTGGATCAAGAACGGGATCAGAAGGATCAAAAACGGCTAATTCATATAGAGCCATTGAACCGGCCCAACCAGCAACCAGAGCTGTATGCATTATATGGACAGCAATCAACCGACCGGGATCATTCAATACAACGGTATGAACACGATACCAAGGCAAACCCATGGAAATACCCCTTTTTATCAAAGAAAGATAAAGACTATGTAACTTTATTGCATTTTTAAAACGATACTATGGACCTCCCCCCTTCAGTGGATTCTCCCCGAGCAGGAGATAATATTTGTTCTCTTCTGCTGGCAATAATCAAACAATTCTGTTCGTAGGAACAAAGAGAAGCAGATCTATTCTATACCCGATAAGCCCCAATACGCAATGGTGGGTTGAGCCCATTTTCTATGAGTGAATCCATCCATACTTAGTCATCATTCGAAAGACCTATTTGGAATAATTTTCGTTACTTTATTAATTCTGTCTTCCTTTCTGACCATGGCTAAAATGAATAACGGCCAATTTTTATGAAGACAATTAAACCCATTATTACGTTTCCACATCAAAGTGAAATATAGTACTTCATTTTTTTTTAATGCCTATTGGTGTTCCAAAAGTACCTTTTCGAAGTCCTGGAGAGGAAGATGCATCTTGGGTTGACGTATAGTGCGGCTTGTCAGATATATTGGGTCATATGGGATTTCCCCGTTCTCTCCCTCGATTGAGATATCCCTTGTTTCACCCAATCAATTTATTTTAAAATTGGCGCGTGAGGTGCAGTGCAATTAGATCCGTTTTGGGGGGATCCAGATTAATATTACCATCTCAATAAAACTTATTTATGGTTGGCTTGGTTGGACCAAGAAAATGAAGTATCCAGGCTCCGTTTAGAAAAAACCCAATTAGTAATAGATCGGCGTACTACTTGTATCATAAACGATTTTATTATTAAATTAGAAAGAGGAGTGATCTCAAAGTGTTAATTAATCGAATAGAATAATATGCTGAATACCTCAAATATTTGGCGGAAGAAAGGCATCAAATGAATTAAAAAAAGAAGTGGTATTGGGAGCATTTATCCTATATGTGCAAATCGAAATCGCGGAAATCTTTACCTGGAGTAGAGCATAAACCTAAAAAAATGGAAGGGACCCCTTCAGGAACAAGAAAATTACATCGTAATTTGGATTGGATCTCGATGAAACAATATATCAATGAGAAGTGTGTTTGATAAGTGTAATGAATTTCGTATTATAGGTTATAGGAAAACGAGCAAAAACTTATTTTATGGAAAAAAAAGGGTTCCTTTGTTAAAAGTTAGATAGAACCTACTCTAAGCCAAAATAAAGGGGCTGGAATCTTATACATTGATCTTTTTTCCGCTATTTTTTGAACCGTATGCCTCAAAAGGTGCATGTACGGTTCCTAAGGGATAGTTTTTTATCCTAATCAACCGACTTTATCGAGAAAGATTGCTTTTTTTAGGCCAAGAGGTTGATAGTGAGATCTCAAATCAACTTATTGGTCTTATGGTATATCTCAGTATAGAGGATGATACCAAAGATCTCTATTTGTTTATAAATTCTCCCGGAGGATGGGTAATACCCGGAGTAGCTATTTACGATACTATGCAATTTGTAAGACCAGATGTACATACAATATGCATGGGATTGGCCGCTTCAATGGGATCCTTTATCCTGGTCGGAGGAGAAATTACCAAACGTCTAGCATTCCCTCACGCTTGGCGCCATTGAGTTTTTTATTTGAAAGAAAAAAATACTATGCCTTAGCAGGAATATTAAGTAATAATAGCATGGCACTTCAAATTTGATATGATAAAACTCTCTTTTTTTTTTACATTAAATTATGTATCGAAAGAGTAGTATGAGATAATAAGATATTCCGATTTTATCTTCGGGTAGTCCATTTAAGCGTCACAAACTTTTTTTTGTTTTCACACCGGAAGGGTTTTAACAATATTTATTTTTTATAGAACAGATTCATTTTTTGCCTTAGCTCAAAAAAACTTTGGGATTGCTGAATCACAGACGAAATAAATATATAAAGCAACGGAACCATCATAGTATTTTTTAACTCCCCCGAAAGGAAGGGTGGTAATTGGATCATTTACCGATCTGCGTCTGATAGATCCTAGATTTTCTCTTTATTGGCTGTAAGGTGAAAGTAAATTCCATTAGAGAGCCGTATGCACTGCACAAAAAATGCCCGTACGGTTCTTCAATTCTTTTTTTTTTTTTTGCACCTCATCATCCTGCAAGATAGAGAAACCATTTATTTATCATCAGGGTAATGATTCACCAACCCGCAGCCTCTTTTTCTGAGGCACAAACGGGAGAATTTATCTTGGAAGCGGAAGAACTACTGAAACTGCGCGAAACCATCACAAGGGTTTATGTACAAAGAACGGGCAAACCCTTATGGGTTGTATCCGAAGATCTGGAAAGAGATGTTTTTATGTCAGCAACAGAAGCCCAAGCTCATGGAATTGTTGATCTTGTAGCGGTTGAATGAAGGATTTCGCTGAAATCCCTACTATTGTTGTGTTGCGATTTTCTTTATATTCTTATCCGGGTTTAATATTTTAATATTCTATTAAATAGATTAAAAAAAAAAGCGATTCATAATCATCCGGTTAGGATCGATCTCAACCAGCCTATTATGTATACGATACAGCATGCCAACCATTAAGCAACTTATTAGAAACACACGACAGCCAATAAGAAATGTCACGAAATCCCCCGCTCTTCGGGGATGTCCTCAGCGCCGAGGAACATGTACTAGGGTGTATGTGCGACACGTTTAGATCATGAGCTAGGACTGGGACACAAAAAAAGACAAACTGTATGTTTCCAGTATCAGTGATCAATCAAGACCAGTGAATAGGATAGAAATAGAATATGAATAGGATAGGGTACAATGGAAGAATTCCACCCACTATCTACAAATCAAAAAGATCCATTATCTCCCTGTGTATTCAATTTATGGTTTCCATTGGTGCAAATCCAATCACCTGAATTTAAGATGAGAAGCAATTCCCCTTTGGTAAGAAATGGTTATCCATTAAGCGGGGGAAATATATAAGCAGAAAAATAATGTTCCCACTCTTGCAAAAACGGACTAACAGGGTCAGCTACCTAGCTAACTTTCATAATTAAATACCGTTACTGTATGGGTTAGATCTCATTGTGAAAGACCTATTACTAAATAATATAATTCATGGGTAGAGCCAAAGGATGTGAACTGTACAAGTTACCAAGAATATTGATTAAATGCAGGAAGGGGTTCCGGTGTATAGAAAGGACCTCACCGTTTAAGAAGTAACCATAGAAACGATGGAACCACTATTTCTTTATCCATTTAAATTTGATTTTTATGTTTACAATGAAAAATATATATAGTGGTCGGGGAGGTTATAGTAGCCAAAGCCATTGGAATTTTTATTTTATACATTGGAAGAATCTGTTTTGTTATTAATCGACCAGTAAAGGGGAAAATAATAACTAAAAGAACGGAAATCAATTAGTTATTCATCAAAGTTTCATTTATTCAATGACCAGAATTAGACGAGGATATGTAGCTCGTAAACGTCGAACAAAAATCCGTTTATTTGCATCAAGCTTTGGGGGGGCTCATTCAAGACTTACTCGAACTATTACTCAACAGAAAATAAGAGCTTTGGTTTCTGCTCATCGGGATAGAGATAGGCAAAAGAGGAATTTTCGTCGTTTGTGGATCACTCGGATAAATGCAGTAATTCGAGAAAATAAAGTATCCTATAGTTATAGTCGATTTCTAAATGATCTGTACAAGAGTAAATTGCTTCTTAATCGTAAAATACTTGCACAAATAGCTATATTAAATAGGAATTGTCTTTATATGATTTCTAATGAGATCATAGAGGAAAAGGATTGTAAGGAATTTACCGAAAAACTTAAATGACATTCCCCGGAGAATGAACTCCGGGAAGATAGAGTATAAATTAGTATAAGAAAAAATTGATAAGATGATAAAGTCGTCAAAATGAGTTAACGCGCTCAAACAAAAAAACTTTGATTCTTCCCCGATTCTTTGATTCTTTTTTTTTTATTACAACACGAAAATTTAATTTAGATTTTATTATTTTTAGAACAAAATATCCATCTGGGTTTGAGTTCATAGCATATTGGAATTTTGATTTGATTGAAGAGTAAGCCTATTTATTTCTGGTTCTAAAACCAGTAGTTCTAGCGGTCGACTCGGTTCTTTCAAACTGTTTCTCGTTATTAAGAAAAGGTAACAAAGATAAAATGCGCGCTTGTTTTATAGCAATAGTAATTAATCGTTGTTGTTTCAAGGTCAATCTATTCACGCGTCTAGATAAAATTTTTCCTTGTTCACTAATAAACCGACTAATTAAACTCATATTTCTATAATCAATTCGATCCCCCGATTGGATCGGGGGCAAACGCCTACGAGAAGATCGTTTGGATTTAAGAAAGGGTCGCTTGGATTTATCCATGGTTTGTTTGTTCCTTATCCCTGAAAATCCTATTTCTGAGTTCTAATTCTTTTTTTTTTTAGATCCGACTGAAATAGAAGAAATACGGAAATAGAAATTAGGATTTACTTTAGTTATATTAAAATATATATTATATATATAATATGTCATTTTTTATGTTCCTTGGAAGAGTGACAAACAGACCTGCATTCGATCTATTTCTTTATCTCCCCATGAACCGTATGTTTGTAACAATAGGGACAGAATTTTTTCAATTCCAATCGACTCGGCGTATTGTGTCGATTCTTTTGGGAAATATATCTGGAAATGCCCGTTGATTCTTTATTAACCCCGTTTCGGACACAACTGGTACATTCCAAAATAACCGTTACTCGGACATCTTTACTCTTGGCCATGAACCCCCTTTGGTTTTTGATTCGCTCAACTCTTCCATTTTTTCAATCTGAAGCGAATAAGAAAGGAACAAAGAAAAAATAGAAGTTGCTAACTCTAAATCGAATTATGAAAGATTTCGTTGCAATCACTAGAGTAATAGTCAAAAAATAATAAATAATAAGGAATACAATTATTTCAAACTATATTTCTAATTGCAGTACAGTATCTTATTTAACTATTTTTTATGATACTGTTGACCTAGGAGCACATTTCCATCCCCGTTCTCACTCTATTAGAATATAAATTTAAGCCGGGATTTTCGCTGAGATTTAGTCTTTTTTTTTTTTAATAGCAATTAATTAGTTAAAGCTATTTGATTTGATTGTATCTCTAATCCCCTTCCCGTATCAATAACTAAAAACTAAAATTAAAAAAAGGGGAATGTCAACGCATCGGGGAATAAACGATTGATCTCTATTAATAAACCTGCTAAAGATCCGAACCATAGAGTACTTAGTACTGGTGCCACGGAAAGATATGTTTTTAGATCTCGCATTGTAAATCCTCCTTCTTTTTGTTTTTAACGTCTCATATGGGTATAGATAAGTCTTTTATTATTTTATTATATGTTATACAATATGTTATATGACATGAGCCCCCCCAAAAAAAGAAGAAATGACAATAAAAATTATGTATATCAATGGAAGAAATAACACTATGGAAAAGAAGACAGGGATTCTCTACAATGAAACTGTAGACCAATTGAAAGGGATGTAGCGCAGCTTGGTAGCGCGTTTGTTTTGGGTACAAAATGTCACGGGTTCAAATCCTGTCATCCCTACCTATACTTTTACTTTAGTTCTCCTATGAGCAGTAAGGAGGAATAAATTGAGATCAATTAAATTGGACATACATAATCTTTCTTTCATTTTTAGTTTAGAAACGCTATATTATATATATACATGCAAGGTGTATTGGGGTTCAAAAAAATTATGATAAGAAAGCGCTCTTAGTTCAGTTCGGTAGAACGCGGGTCTCCAAAACCCGATGTCGTAGGTTCAAATCCTACAGAGCGTGCGTGATTCCGTTCTTGTTAGGTCAAATTCTGATTGCTGTTGAAGTTAGCGACCTTATTTCAGTG